AACTAGTTGATCGCTGCCAAATGAACTATCGACTAGGAATGATCGGGCTAGAGCAGGCGGCCCTCATGACCAGCAAACATTAGCTTTTGGTTAGGCATAAGGATGACTTGCATTTTGGTTTGAACGCTCGACTACTCGCTTGACACTCGACCCCGGCCTTAGAGTTGCACTGGATCTCGCCTTCTTCCTAGCAGGAAGTGGGGGGGGTAGAGTTTGGAGAGCGCCTCAAACTCGCTCCTCGTGACCTTTCGCGGAGTTCCTGTTCGGCTTTTTCGAGGGGCCCAGTGCAATTGAACATTTAAGGGTTAGGGCTCGGCCTCAATTGAACTTGTTTTTGCTCAAATTATGCCTCATTGAATGATCTTCAATATGATCCTTCCATACGGCAGATATAGTGGAGTTATCCTAAGATTTTTCCAATAGGGTCCTTCCATACGGCAGATATAATGGAGTTATCTTATCCTAACATTTTTTAGAATAGGATCCTTCTATTATATATTAAATTGACTGATCCCTAAGTGAGAACGTCTTTATTTTGGTCTCATTGAATATTTTCAATTTCATATAACTCATATATTATGCTATCTTTCTTTGTTTTGATATGTGTGGAATTCTCCAAAGATTGAAAGAATAAGATAATTAATAAATATATATAAGTCAATAATAATATTTTTTTAAGAGCTTTCATATAGTATATATTTTTTTTCTTGGTTTTCTTTTATATGTGTGGAATTCTCTTCATGGAATATGAATGAGTCATCAAGGCGGCTTTGAGTGGAATTATCTGAATGGAATAAAATATTTATATATAAATATTTTATAGAACTAGATTATATATCTTTCATATAATGCTATCTGAAATTTGAACTAATATTTACATATATTTAATCGATTCTATATATTTCTTTCAAAATGAAGGATTCCACCCCTTGTTTTTTCATTTCCATTTCGTTTTTGAAATGTGTGGAATTCTCTCTGAATCTTAGGTGAGAATGGGATCTTTCAACATGAACCGAAATTAGACCGAATTTAGGGATGCGTGGAGAATGCAATGGATTCGAGCTCAATTTCCCTCTCGGTACTTAGATCTTCCTCTAAAACTTCTCCAATTCCTTTTTCCTTTGTTCCGCCGACTACATTGATTGGATACCGCTGGGCCTGCCTACGCACCAAGTATACCGATTCTCCTATAAAGCCATTGAATTGCCCTTGTCAGTCTGACCCATACGCTTAAGAACAATCCTACCCATTTGTTTGATCTTATTCCCACCTTGTTCTATTGCTCTTTCTCTAAGGGGCGCTACACCTCATTCTCTTGGATACGCTTATTCAATGGATAGTGGCCCCTCCTTACGTGACTTTCATTCGATGGAGATTGGGATGTGTAGGCGTTAGACCTGTATCGAAGATCGCGAAGGCTTCGCGCCGCGGCTTTCGGGCTCAATCCATGCTTCTAGGAAACGTCGGTCTTGGAGATGCTACTCTCATTAGGCTACATGATATACTAAGGGCCTAATTCAAAAGGGAGATAAGTGGATTGAGTCCCATCCGCCGTGCCGTGCGCGCCATCTTCAACCGGCTTCCTTACTGGTAGCCAGCACCTTCGGTCGGCCAGGAAAGGAAGCCCCTTGCGGCCGGTTTCCGGTAACTGGTAGTCAGCACCTTCGGTCCGGGTTACAACCTTAAAGGGAACCACTTATGGTCAGCTTCCTTAGCGGAAGCCACGGCCTTAGCGAAAGCCTTTCGGTCAGCCCTTCGATTGATTTAGATAGATAGATATCTAAATCTTGTAAAAGCTGCTTTTGATAAAGCTTATTGATAAGAGAAAAGTCTGTCCAGTCGATGATGCCATATAGATGCTGGAACTTGATTCTGCCCAATTGAGTTCTTGACTGACATTGCCCAAGCATATACTCGATCGTCCGCAAGAGCATACAGCTTCCCGTGCCTCCTCCCTCTACTCCTTCCCTGTTCTGAGATCCTGGGATAGAACTCCAATTGAAACTTGAAATCATCAGCAAACGGATAACTGGTTCTTTTTCACTTTTTGAACTCATTTTGAACCGCCGGGAACAAGAGCAGTTCCAATGTGTGATATCGGGAGAGCAGTTCCATCACCTGTGATGACCATACATCTGCCCTTGTATGGAGTGAGATGCTGAAAGTTACCTGGCGGTAGGTTTGTTGCGCCAGTGTCGGGATACCATAAAGGATCAGCTGGAGACGAGAGCGTCATTTCAAAGACCTGATGAGATAGAGCTTCATTTTTATATGATGGATGGAAGCGATGATAGCACTGGAGAGCTGTATGCCCTTTTTTGCCGCAGACTTGGCGCTTTCTGATTTTCTTGATCGCCAGGTGTCCCAAGTATGCTAGTTGATTGCTGGTTTTTAGGGCGGGAGTTCCGATATTGACCACGTCCTCGATGATATGAATATATAATAAGGATCCCCCGGGGGAAAAATAGAGATGTCTCCTACGTGACCCGGGAAGTATCGACGTAATTTCATAGAGTCATTCGGTCTGAATGCTACATGAAGAACATAAGCCAGATGACGGAACGGGGAGACCTAGGATGTAGAAGATCATAACATGAGTGATTCGGCAGATTTTTATTCCTATATATCAAATCATGTGGTACTTAATCATACAATTCATATAAGATCCATCTGTCTAGATATCATCATATACATCCAGACGTATGTTTTGGAAGAAGCTTGTGTACAGTTTGGGAAGGGCTTTTGATTGATAAAAAAGAAGAAGATACTTCAACCGACCGGCCATACATAACATCTCAATAAGACTTCTTGCTTGGAAAGGCTGGACAATTAGCTAGAGCAGCAGGTGCTGTAGCGAAACTGATTGCAAAAGAGGGTAAATCGGCCACATTAAGAATACCTTTTGGGGAGGAAATAAAAAATAAAAAAAAACTGCTCAGTAACAGTCGGACGGAACAGAAAAGTTTGGGTAGAGCCGGATCTAAGTGTTGGCTAGGTAAGCGTCCTGTAGTAAGAGGAGTAGTTATGAACCCTGTAGACCATCCCCATGGGGGTGGTGAAGGGAGGTCCCCAATTGGTAGAAAAAAAGCCACAAGCCCCTGCCTGTGCTTCTCCTGCGCTTGGAAGAAGAAGTAGGAAAAGGAAGAAAGATAGTGAGAGTTTGATTCTTCGTCGCGTAACGTAAATAGGCATATTGAAAATAGAATGATGGGCGAACGACGGGAATTGAACCCGCGCATGGTGGATTCACAATCCACTGCCTTGATCCACTTGGCTACATCCGCCCCTCCTCTCTCTAAAGGATTCCATTTCTACCATTCATCATTATTGGATTTTTTCTTTCCTTGAGACTGAGATATTTATATTGATTTCAAAATTCCAATCCCAAAGACAAAATAAAAATGACTTCAAGAAAAGTCCGAGGAACGTACATAAATTAAAGATTGGTACAGAACGAAAGCGATCATGAACCAACCAGCAGTCATTCTTAAGTTGAAGTCAAGAAATGAAATTAGTTGAGTCAAAAACTACTGAATCGAAGAGAGCAATACCCCTTTTCTTGTTCTATCAAGAGGTTTGGTATTGCGCAGCAAGAAAAGCTCGATGTTTGGGAGGAAAGTAAATATATATATAAGTAAATATATATATAAGTAAATATAAATAAATATAAATAAATATATATTTCTATATATTTTTATTTATATATATTTATATATATTTATTTATTGACTTTATCGAACTGGAAGAACAGAAAGACGAGAGGATCTAAGAACCTTGGGTGTCGTTGGCGAATCAGCAACCGGCTTTTGCTGTTCAGGTAGGGCCTCGGGCTGGTCGGCTGTCTCATGCTGAAGCAGTCTGTCAAGAACCGGCGTATGATTACCATCAGTACCTCGGCGAGAGTCCGCTTTAGAGACACGGTCTAAGGTGGATCCACGCTCCAAGGAAGCTGGTCGTGACTCAGGAGATGGACGCGCTAACGAAGGATGCTCAGCTGGAGACGGAGACTCCGTGAAAGGAAACAAGGCAGAAATAGACGAATCGTTAAGGTGGAAGAAGGAGGCGACGACGAATAACGAATCAAATCAAAGGGAATGCTCTCAAAAAAGAAAATGACATGCCGAGACACCCGAATGCGACCAGCTGGACGAGCCAAAGGATCATAACAACGAGAACCCCTTTGGTTCTCAGCATATCCAAGAAAAACACAGCGTGCTGCTCTAGGAGAGAGCTTCTCCCTTTCAGTTCGAGGAAGGAGGACAAAGCAGGTACAGCCAAAGACGCGAAGACGAGAATAGTTAGGACGAGTCCCAAGTAGGCGCTCAACGGGAGACACCCCAGAGAGTCACGGAGTAGGCATGCGGTTAATTAAGTAAACAGACGTAAGCAGAGCATCAGGCCCTCAGAACAGAAGATGAAAGGAGTCACGATCGAGCAGTTTCCATGATATGCCGATGCTTGCGCTCAGCTACTCCATTTTGCTCTTGAGTGTGAGGACAGGAGATTTGAGCCTTGATTTTACCTCGAGAAGTAAAAAAATCCTGAAAGGAGGCCTGAATCTGAGCGAATCACTTTCATTTTAGCAGAGAACTTATTTTCAAGGAAAAAAAAGGAAGTGCAAATGCAAATAGAAAGCAATTCAGAACGTCAAATAAAGAACTGTATATATTCATATCTGAAAAAGAATCAATCAAAGTCAAATAATAAAGCGAACCACCTTTAGACAAAAGAGGGGCAGGACCCCGAATGAACAATTTCAAATGGCTTAGACGAAACAGAGTCACTAGACGAAAACGGGAGAGCCAAGTGTTTTGCCAACTTGCAGCCCATACATAAAGACAACTCCAGATCAGAAGAAGCACTAGAAAACTGACCTAAGGCACCAGACTGAAGAAGCTCTTTCAGACGAAAATTAGACATTTTAAAGCCTAGGGAACGCATGAGATGTTTACCTAAACCAGTAGGTCCTTGAGCCGGATCCCACCAGGTGCCATAACTGAAGAGGAGAAAGGGGACCTCGAAGAGAAGCAACCGAAAAAGCTGCTGCAGGTGGATCATGGCAAAAGTCCATCTTAAAAAGACGCCCAACCTGACGGCCCTTCCCAATCTGCTTCCCGGTCAACTGATCCACACATCCAGATTTTTAAAGAGTCACAGTGCAATTATTATCAAGAAGCTGACCTACAGAAAGCAAGTTCATAGAAAGACGAGGAAGATTATAAAAAATATAGAAATATAGAAATATAGAAAGGGGAAGATAAATAATATTACCAACTTTAGAGATAGATAGAGGAGTACCATCAGCAGTGAAAATGGAAGCAGAAGAAGGCAACGAAGTGGACCGGACAAGAAGGGACGCCGGTTAGACGCCCCCGAGTCGATCAACCAAGAAGAAGACCTACCTGAAACAGAGGCAGAGGACATGGCCTTCACAAGATGTGGTCCAATTTGCCGCATATGCTGAATCTGCTCGGGGGTCAGAGGGGAGGCAGGTGCAGTAGAGGGTCCCACAGGCACAGCAGGCAATGCTTCAGAAAGAAAAGTAGTGGCAACAGAAGCGGTCCTCTGAGATGTAACTGGAGGGGAGGTCTGGATCTTCTTCTTCAACTTAGGGCAAGTAGATTGATTATGCCGCAATAATTAGACCTCAGTTTGACTTTTCTTGCGTAGGAGTAGCAGGACCGACAGAATGAGCACCGCGAGAAACCTGAGGCCGAGTGGATGCAATAAGGACAGAATAAAAATCTCCAAGTCGAGGCGAGTTTTCTGAGGCAACCGACTCTCCTCGGCCATAAGCTCAGCAAGTGCATCATCAACAGACGGAAGCACGATGAAGAATCGAAGCCCTAATCTGCTCAAACTCAGGACGAAGGGCCATAAGCAACTGCAATAAGCGAGGGATAGAGGTTTCGATCTGCCTCATAGACCCACCTTCAACTCCGGATCCATAAGGGCAAGCTGATCCCAAATGCCCGAAATAGTAGAAAAAAAATCCTGAATAGTGTGATCCCCTTGGCGAAGCGAACGGAGTTCTTGCTCCAACTGAGAAAACCGGGCAAGGTTAGACTGAACATCTCTTTTTTGCAAATAGTCCCAAGCACCATGGCCGCCCAGGTGAAAGTAAAGTTAACTTTTTTTGACGGCAGATCTATATTAACGATCCTAAATTTTAGGTAAAATTTGAGGATAATTCAACACATTTCAAAAACGAAATGGAAATGAAAAAACAAAGATCTCATTCTGAAATATATATAGTTAACATTTATCAAGTAAAAAATAGTGAAAAATGAAAATCTGAGTATCTTTCAAATCAAATCAAATAAAAGTAGTTCAAAATTGGAAATCTCTTTCCACACATTTCAAAAACGAAAAACGAATGAAAAAACACAAAGAAAGTGCTATATTATATTATATATAATTCTATATGTAAATATATATAATATATATATATATATATAATATATATATATATATATATATTTTTTATATATTTTTAGCATTTTATAATTATATATATATATATAATTATAATTAATAATTTTTATATATCTTTGTAATTTATATATATAATAATATATATATATATATATATATATATATGTCAATTCTTATTTATATTTATATATATGTAAATATATAATGCTTTCAATTGAAAGATAGCATTCAACCTTTATATATATGTAATGGATAATTTCACGAAAATGAAAGATAGCATTCAACCATTTATAGTGAGATATAAAATTAAATAATCAATATAAAAAAAAGAAGCATTCAATAGTTTATTTCCATTTAGTGAATCTTTTCAATCTTTTGATAATTCAACACATATCAAAACAAAACAAAACAAAACAAACAAAGATAGCATTCAACCTTTATATAATATAATTTTTTTATAATTCAACTAAAACGCTCTTTCAGAGCTATATAATTCTATATTCAGATTTGTGAGGCTAAAACGAAAATGAAGCATATATTATTATAATTGATGTATAAACTAGTGAAGACTTTCATATTTGAAAATGGAGGGATTCTTCCACTGAATCGAAGCCTTATAAAATGTTGAAAGACCCCCAAAATACAAGGGCCTTCTGCAGATGTTGGATGATTCAACCCCATCGAACCCTTAATTAATATAATATTAATCAGCCCTCTTTTTGCTTTTTTTTTCCTGCTATTGCGACATCGATTTCATCCGCCTGGCTACAGATACCTTCTGTCACGATTTTACCTGACTTGATTTGGTCTGTCGTGCTTTTTTTTTTGTTTTCGCGGTGAGGAATAAAAACCTCCCCTGGTCAATGGCAGTTGCTTGATTGACCAAGGCCTCGTCTGACGACGATGGAATTTATTCTACCGCGCCAACCTCCGTTTGGAGAATCTTCTATGAAGAATGAATCTTTCTTTGTTCGATCGGAATACGAATGAGATCAGAGACGCCATCATTGGGGCAAACGATGCAATAGCTTCGGTTAGAGCAAAGCCCAAAATGGCATAACCAAATAATTGTTTAGCCAATGATGGATTTCGCGCCACGGAATGGATCGAGGAACTAGGGACGTTTCCAATACCGACAGCAGCTCCCGCTGAAGCAATTGTAGCTGCTCCGGCACCTATTGATTTTGCACCTTCTAACATCTCGAGTCGAGAATTCTCGTCACGCTTTTGCACTTCGCTATTTTCTTTCTGAATTGTTGAATGGAATGTCGATTCCTCTTCCCCACGTTCCTTTGATCTCGGGCATCTCGAATGAGAAAGACGGAACGCGTACCACACAGATATTTTATCATACAAAGAAAGGTTCTTTCATGCAATACCCAACGGGCTGTCAGTTTACCTAGTTTAAAAAGCCGAACCGCAATTTACCTCATTCATTGACCCAAAACCATTTGAATCGAGGACATATTGGTCAAGGCAATCATCCGAGCTACTTCCAACTTGCGATCTATATACGTCATTTCTGAGATCTTTCGCAGGTTATTCATCTTTCACTGCGGATTGATCCTTCGGGCCAGCTCTCCCCGAAGACCCGCCCGCGCTGTCTCCCCACCATTTGCTAGTAACGTAACGGACCTCCCAAAAGAATCTACAATGCAGTCACTTCCATAACGGCTCAGCACTGCATGTTACAAGCAGCCTTGATCTATGAACAGCGACTTGCGACAAAACCGCCAGTTTTCCCAGTAACTGTACCCGAGAACTCTGGAACAGCCAATTAGACTTCCTGCTTTTCCGCGTGATTGTATGCTTGCCACTGATCGAAACAAAGATGAGTTGGTCGAGTCTCTTCCATCTTCTTTCCACCGGTAGGCCAAATCCCTCTGTCAAGTGATTGAGTTGAAGCCCGGTTCGGAGCGAGCCCCGGGAGAGGAGTAGAGTCCAGCAACATTGAGAAAAATATTCTAGTGGATATGCCTAAACACGGTGCCTTAAAGAGAATCCGAAGCTGGTTGCTAGCGGAAGTAGCGCGCCAAAGAGCAAAGCGGAGCATCCACAAAGAAATGGTGTAAGCGGGCGCAACGGTTAGCGACTGCCCGAGGAACCTCTCTTATTTTGCCTTTAGAAAGGAGACAATAAGCCCGATCAGCTTTTGGCAGCTGTTAGGCAAGTGATACCGTACGCAAGTCCGGTACGGTAGGTGCGTTAAGGCGAGTTGATGAGCTAAAGCTAATATGGCTGGCTTTTCATATGTGGAGGCAACCTGACGTTAAGCACTGGGGCCAGCCACAAAGGAATAGGCTTGAATTCAGACGTCTTTCAGCTGACCTTTCCAAACCATGCTTCGCAATCAAGCTAGAAAGAGAAAGACTAATCAAGTGCTGCTTGAAGTGGTAGAACATTCATTCCCTTCCTTCGCTTCCTCTCCCTGGCTGAAAAGCCGTAGTGCGCTAGCGCGCCCAGCAAACCCACCCGGTCGAGTGACTTCGTTCCTCCATAAGAAGACTGAACGCCCAGCTTCGCAGAGCTGCTCTCTCCCCAGCCCAAAGCATAGTGTGGAATCTGGATCTACTGTTTGTTCTGACTATTATATTAGTCAAGTAATATACTAAGCCTTCTACTACAACTATGGAGCTCTATTTCAGAGAAAGTACTCTCTGACTATTATATTAGTCTGGGCTGTTCCCGAGCCAGGTTCCCTGGATCCATTCTGACCTAAATGGATGAATGAAGAAAGGGGCGGGCAGATACGACGGCCACACACACCTATTTTTAGCCGACTAAAGCCGGATCCACTACACGGCTAGGATCAGAGAAAGATGGAGAAAGCAACCTAAACCTACTCTACTTTGATTCAAAAGGCGAACAGCCCCCTTCGATCAATGAATGGATCAAAGAAGGAGGCTCTATCTATGTCATCGTATATAAGGGAAGAAGCCCGCCCCTGATCGAAGAATGAAGAAGCGCGCCCGGGTAGACTTCAAGAGCTCTTGCTCTGTCGTCCCGCTCCGTCTTGGGGTCATATCATAGAAAGATACGGACCGACCGTTCGATTCACCGGCCGAGTTTCCATCACTCTCCATCCCTGGGAAGAACTCCAAGCTGTAACGGATCAGTCTACTTTGAAAGCCTTTCCCTTCAATCATTCCACCGCCTCGATTAGCTGGTTTTTGGGCTGGGCGAGCGAGAAGGAGTTTATCCTCATCCGTTTGATTCATTTCCAACTCGAAGAAAGCCTCGGAGAAAAGTAAATGAAGCCCTCACTTATTTCGTTTAGGGGATGAAGAAGATAATCACCCTCACCCCGCCCGCTACAAGCTTATCGAATCAACACGATTTTACTTTTGGCATTCCCCTTGCCTTGTGTCAATTCCCTGCCAAGCGCCCCTCTTGCACTCAGGGGCGTAGCCGTGACATTCTCTACCGCCCGCATGCGAGGACCCAGGAACCTCGTTCTGCTTAGGTGTTCATTTTTTTTTTCCATGGTTCACGACATACTTGGTCTAGTTCGTGGGAGGGAGGATTCCTTCCCCACTCCCTGTCTCTTCCTTCTCCTTGGCTGTTAAGCCAAGCAAGATCTTGTATAACCTTGTCAGTCTCGCTCAGTGATTCTCCCGCCCAAGACACTTCGATCCGAAAAGAGGGGTTGGAGCTGGCTGGACAAAGATGGATGGAAGGGGATAAGATAAATATATATTGAAAGGATAATGAATGACTTCAGTGAATAATGCATTAAATGAGTAAGTGAATGAATAAAGAAATGAGATTAAAAATCCGCTGCGATTGATCGACCAGCTTTCACAGATGATCTTCCTCCATCCGAATGCTTGCTTGCGGGTTGGTAATGATAGTGGGGATTAAATATATAGTGCTCCGAAGGCTGGGAGGGAAGGTGGGGCGTATTAGAGGCGGTTACGGGTAATGCCTGGGACAGCTGCAGTTACGGATCATCCTTATAGCCCTGCCCTACTAATGAGTTTGAGGACCTATCCTTCTCAGGGTTGTGAGGCTTCATCCGTCCATAGGTCCTAGCGGGCGTCTCATCAGCCAATCCGCGCTAAAGATAGACCGTTTTAGGGGCCTTGTTATAAGGCTTCGATTCAGTGGAAGAATTCCTAAATTTTACCTCAAGATTAGAAAAAGATTAGAATAGGATCCTTCCATACGGCAGATATAGTGGTTCCTTCATTTTTTGACCTAAAGATTAAAATAAAATAGGATCCTTCCATACGGCAGATTTGAGTTATCCCAAAATCTTCAAAAGATTCACTAAATGGAAAGAAAGTCTTCTATAGTTTCTTTCACTTTCTTTCTTTGATATGTGTGGAATTCTCTTCGCTTGCAGCCGCCTTCTTGAAATGTGTGGTTCCTTTTTGTTTTGAAATGTGTGGAATTATCCAAAATGTTCAATATCAATATCCAATCAGTTTCATGCTTCTTTGTTTGTTTCTTTCTTTGATATGTGTGGAATTCTCTTCATTGGTTGAATGCTATCTTTCAATTGATATATATATATAATTTTTAATATATATATATAATTTTTTATTTATATTTATTAAGAAATATATATATATATTTTAATATATTAATAAATATTTATATTTCTTTTTTTTTTTTCATTCGTTTTTCGTTTTTGAAATGTGTGGAATTTCACCTAGTTTGAACTACTTTGACTTGAATTTCATAAGTGTGAACTATCTTATTGAATATTGAAGAGGTTTCATGCTGCATGTTGAAATGTGTGATCTTCCCATTTTTTTGGCTTTCATTCTCGTGAAATTCTCAAAATATTGAAAAGATTCACTAAATGGTTAAATAAACTATGAAGAAAGAAAGTCTTCTATAGTTTCTTTTCTTTTTTTTTTTTATATGTGTGGAATTCTCTTCATGGAATATTCATTTTATATATAACTAAATGGTTGAATGCTATCTTTCAGAGCGTTTTAGTTGAATGATCCTCAGATTTGTGTTGAGTTTCATTCTCAAAAGTGTGAACTATCTTTTTTTATATAAGATTTCAGTGCTTCTTTCTTTCTTTCTTTCTTTCTTTGATATGTGTGGAATTCTCCTTCGCTTGCAGCGCCTTTGAGTGAACCTCAGATTTGAGCCTTCTTGAAATGTGTTGAATTCTCCTCATATTTTCATTTTTCACTATTTTTGACTGGCTCTTCTCCTCCAATTTCAGGTGAGAATGGGATCTTTCAACATGAACCCATTTTCGGGGGTCAAGATCGGGTATCGGTCGGTACCACCAATTAGTTAGTCGTCCAGCCCCTTTCATCGAATGCTCGGTTCGAGGGGTAGAAGACTCAACCTTCAATCAATGTCCCCTGCTGCTCATTTCCCATGAGTCGAACCCGGAGAGTTTCACATAGCCTTCTCCTCCTTCCCCGTATATCCGCCAGTTGACACGGGATTATCCCACACTGCTATCCTAGGTAGGCCCTTGAGGGAGGGATTCAATCCGGTTCCGGATTCAAGAGATTCCATAGAAGTTGTTCGACCAGCCGAATCAATCCATACTGATCAATTTCAGTCAAGCTCATTTTTCCCGGATGCCTACCTTCCTTAGTACCCGCCAGAGAGAGATGCGATGCGCTGCCTTGAAAGCTGGACCAGCCCGGCCTCCTAGCAGCCTGCCTTTAGAATCAAGATGTTTTCAGTGAAGGGGGAAAGACTTTCGTGAAAAGGATGGACGGGCATTCAACATAATCCCTACTATTTATTTTATTGCCGCTCATTCAAGACAGACGTTCATAGAAGACCTGTCATTGCTTCAAGTGCCCTACCAGCCTTGAAAGCAGAAGATCATAGTCGCTACCGATTGAGAGGGCTACTTTACAAATAGGGCAGGCGTCTGCGAAGTATACGTAACGAGCCAGTAAAGGTATAGTCATAGTTCTCACTCGACCACCGTACGAGACAAGCAATTTTTTATTCCAGCCGAGAAGACAAGACTAGGAAAAGGAAGGATCAAGAATGTCATATATCTCAGGAGCTAGATCAGTTCCCGATGAACAAGTCAGAATTGCCTCAACAAAAATGGATGGAATTGGACCTAAAAAAGCCATTCAGGTTCGTTATCGATTAGGTATCAGTGGGAACATCAAGATGAATGAGTTAACTAAGTATCAGATCGACCAAATTGAAGAAATGATAGGTCAAGATCATGTTGTTCATTGGGAATTGAAGAGGGGAGAACGAGCAGACATCGAACGATTCATTTCTATTTCTCGTTATCGTGGAATTCGTCATCAAGATGGATCGCCCTTACGCGGTCAACGAACTCATACTAATGCAAGGACTTTTCGCAAGCAAATTCGGAAATGAAAGAAGGCTACCAAAAAAAAGCCCGTGGTACTTGTCTGATCAATCACACTGTTCAATAGTTCACTGAAATTGGCTGTCGTTTTTTTTTGTTTTTTTTTAAATGTGTGGAATTCTCCTTCGCTTGTTGAATTTTTAACGACTTTGACTTTCATTCTCTTGACTTTGGTCAGAATGCTTCATAAATGTGAACTAGATGTCAGAAATGCTTTCATCAATTGAACTAATATAAAAAATTTATATAAAAAGATATTTAATCGATTCTATATATTTCTTTCAAAATGAAGGATTCCACCCCTTGTTTTATAAAGCTTTTTTTCTTTTATTTGTGTGGAAAGAGATTTCCATTTTGAACGACTTTGACTTGAAATTCACCTTTAGCGTTTTAGTTTCATTATCCTCACATTTTTCTTCCCGAATGCCTCTGTACTAGAGTAGAGTCTTTCCAATGCCTCCTTCCTTGCCGCCAACGCACGCTACTAGGAGAGTCAGCAAGCTACCTTGCTTGCATTCTAGAAAGGGTAGCTTCCGCGCCCTTCCTGCCTGCTGAAATTGATGTGAATGATCGTGTCTTCAAATCCTATTCAGTCTGATTAGATATGTCATTGAAAGAAATCCGTTTCTTTTTTATTTTCGGATTCCGCGGCCAATCCTAACATCATTTATGAGGAGCCGGACGACGAAGCTCCTCCTCAGATAAAGAGGTCTCCGACGCCGGCAAGAACAACTTCTTCTATTTTTCTTTTTTGCGGTCAGGAGGGACAAAAGAGAGATGCTTTCTATCAGTCCCAAGCACGCCCCCCCATGCTCCCACGGTCCGCTTACCGAGGAATAGAAAGGGAGGACCCGGGGCCAGAGCAAGTTGGGTTGGGGTATAGAGCCGTAAGCGCGGTGGGGGGTGACAGAGGACGTGCTCGTACGGTTCATAGAGGGGGTATGATCTTCTCGTTTATTCTTGGGAACTTTCACTCCTCTATATTCGAAATATGCCTCTCTAGGAGCATTACGATCTGCAGCTCAAATGGTCCCTTATGAAGTCTCTATTGGTCTTATTCTTATTGTGCGCCTTGTGAGCGCGTTTGGATCCGCGAAGGCAATCGCTCGGATGTTCCCCTAACCCAACCCGAAACCGGAGGGAACCGCAGCATGGGGAATGTCCGCGTCTCGTCGCAAGGCTCATTTTTAGTTGTGGGTCATAGGGCGGGCTTCGGGCGGGCAGTGCAGTCCGGGGCACAAGGGTCCTGGTACTATCCAGGTGCGAAGAACCCCGGAGGTGACTGCAATGAGCAGAAATCTCACTCACCGGCCTAAACGACGAGCAAACACTCGAACGTGAGAGCAAGGGATCACCCAACGAATGGACGAGCTCCAAGGAGGGAGGAGAGAGGGAGGCAAGAACCATGCTTTCAGAGAAGTGGCGGTCAAAATCTGATCTGAACTGCGAGAATAACTGACTAAGCCGTGCCGTAAGGGGCCACACGGGACGGGGCCAAGCCCAGAATGTATGGGTGACAGATCGGCCATAGGAGTACTCCGGGATATAAACCTGGGCAAAAAATGTCGAGCATACGACGATGCCGCCCGTTTTCATTTCGTGGAAGTCCCCGGCAGAGGAAAGGGCTGTAGGTGATGGCGCGTTCTGCTTCTTATCTAGAGAGGGGCGCAGAAATCGTTCCTATGGGGTCGTGCATGGCAGCTGGTATAGATGAGGCGGGCCGCTTGAACGGGGACCTATTCTCTTAATAGGCGGCAAAGCTGAATATTATAAACTAGTGATGACTGCCTTTTTAGTCAATAATTATATAAAAGCTCTCATGTGGAGCTAACATGGCTGGCTACAAGTATAGCCAAATCCAGATGAGACGGGACGGACGGTCAGAGGCCGCAGTGGGACTACCAGAGGAAAGCCCGCCCCCGCTAGCTAACATATATATCTATTCCCGGATAGCAGTAGTCTCTATTAGAATCTCTTCCCGACCAGGCCAGGCCGAATCGGGCCACCACTTGGGATGAACGAAGCCCACATGCATCATTTGATGAAAGCACTCCAGTCCCTCGAAGCGGCTTGTCAACCACCGGACCGTAGCTCCTCACCAAATGCCCTTGGGTTGGGGCAACACAGCACATGAGTAGTTCGCTCCAGGACCCCACCCCTCGAGAGCAGGATGCCGGCCGAGATGGAGCTGGGAGCCAACCTATACTTTCCTGGGGCTTGCCTTGCCCCAACATCTAAATAAAGGGCGGGCGCCGAAAAGGAACCATCAAGAGAGCTTTGCTTGGTAGGCGCTGCCCGGACAATGCTCTGAACACGAAAGTGTTCAGTTCCGCCCTTCCATGCTGAGTCACAGGCAGCGCCTCGGAAAGCACGGACGAGCCACATGCAGGGAAACTTGCACGTTTGGTTCTGGCCGGGGACCCCGGTATACTGTACTAATATGTGTAGGTCCCCGTAATTCGAGTGAGATTGTCATGGCGCAAAAGCAGATATGGTCCGGTATTCCCTTGTTCCCCGTATTGGTTATGTTCCTCATTCCTTGTCTAGCAGAAACTAATCGAGCTCCATCCGATCTCCCAGAAGCGGAAGCTGAATCAGTTGCAGGCTATAATGTAGAATATGCGCGGAATGCGATCCTTAATAGTTCACTGTTGGCGGAAGCCAATGTCCCGGGGTCCCGGGGACTCATTCTGACTGAAACAAGGGGTGGGTCTTTACCAACTTCAAAATCCGGGAAGAAAAATGAGGGGCAGGGCAGTCTTCACTAGTTTATAATATTATAAACTAATGAGTAAACACCAAGGGGAGGGCCTTTCTGCCTTGTTATCAAAAAAAAAGGGGAGTTAGGTAAAGCAAACTCCCTCCTTGGACGAGCACGGGGCTTAGTCAAGTAGAACCGGGTTGCGCTGCTTGATGCTCCGATCGAAAACAAATCCGTGGGGCCATGCCGGTACGACAGAATATGCGTTAGAAAGGTCAATCCCTCCCAGCGGGCCGAACTTATAAAAAGCAGCCCGCCCGCTTCCATAGAACAAGATCGTGGCAACGTAGACCTAAGTGGTCATATTGGATCCTGGGGAACCATCACAAGTACGGCCGGCCTATAACGAGAATGCCGTGTCGTCCAGCGGAGCCTAGAAGAAGGTGACTCGGAGCCTAGAAGAAGGTGACTCGCGCAGACAGCTGACTCCTTTTCAATAGAAAGGAATAGCCAAACCAACCCAGCTGGCTGGTCAATCTCAGAGATCTTATCGACCGGCAAGGCAAACCGAAACGACCACGGTCCCGGCCTTACCAGCACCGGAGGTTTACTAATCAATGAACCCCCGAAACCTACTTTGACTTTCTTTTCTGACAAAGTCAACCAAGCCTAACCAAACCGTCATGGTCACGACATTTTCTTGATCTTGATGGACTTGGAGGGAGCTTGACTGAGTCGACCAGAGGGAGAGGGAATCCATCCATATAGAAAGAAAGCGTCACGACATAATCCAAGGGTTCCCAATTTTTCTTAAAAAAGCTCGATGAAAGGGCAAGGACGAGCACGTAGGAATGCCGACCACTGCATAAGCCAAAAAAAGCTGAGAGAAAGCGAGCAGCAAGCAGCAAGCGTAGGCTTTTCGTAGCGCGCCTTCTCTCACTTCGGAAAGATTTAGCAGTCTTTTCTTATGATGACCTGGTCGAGAGAGTACGATACATCGGTGTAAAAGATGGAGTGGGATCAGTGAGGTTGGTTATAGTAAGGCCTGGCCTGAAGTGCGCGGCTTACGAAAAGGTAAGCGGTTAGGTTGACTTTGCCAAAATGGTTTTCTTTTTCTGAATCTGAATCTAATCCCACTTGGATTCTCCGCGGGATCTCTGTTTCCCAGCCACTAAGGTTCCGTTCGGTCCTCTTCCCCATGGTATATGAACGTGAGAGCAGGGCATAAGAAATCCTTCTATTCCAATAGGCCGAGTGAACTGCGTGAAGGGAGCGAAGGTGAATCAGGCCTATCGAATGAATGATTGAAGAAAGAAATGCACTTTGTTCATAGTTCGTTTTTCGACACGCCTTTGATTTTAGCTCGTAGTGGAGAACAAAAATAAAAGAAATTTCGCCCTTTTTTGAAGGCGCGCGCGAGAAAGAGAAGGCGCTCCTATTTCATACTTAAGATATGCCTGACCATTGAACCATTGAAAGTGCACGCTCACTTCCGTTTACTTGCAATGAGCTTCCTCCAGGGGCATTCTCCACAAACGGAGTGTTTCCAGAGATTTCTTTTTCTCCTGTTCCAGGAACCAGGTGGTGATTGAGTTAGATTCCATCTTTGAATCATTCCCATCAACCCGGCCGGGAAAGACTCATCTCCTATTTTCTGAGCCTATATAGTATAGTATAGTATAGTATAGTATAGTATAGTATAGTATAGTATAGTATAGTATAGTATAGTATAGTATAGTATAGTATAGTATAGTATAGTATAGTATAGTATAGTATAGTATAGTATAGTATAGTATAGTAAGATAGTCATTCTTCGAAAGGTTTTTATCTACCATTACCATGTTGTTAAGCTAAGTCAGCCCACAGAGTCTCAGATGTTAGAGTTCTCCATAATTGTTTAGCTCTGAGCATTCGGCTGACACTCCCACCGCGACACCCGGTTGGCAAACCGTTTTCCATACTACCCTTTGACTGTGCCGTTCCATAACCATTCTCTCATGATTTGATCTATACGTTCTTCCACCCGGTTCTATCAAATAAGTCACCCAGCACAACCTTTATCAGTTTGACTCTTCCAGGGAGCGATAGCCACCGTACCGATTGCTCCAGTTCACTTATTCTTCGTTGGATTTTCTCTATGACCCATGATGAACAGGCTTTCTTCCTTTTCTTTTTCCCGCTTAACTTTATATTAATATATCTGAACTCCTAGCTGCACTGATGCCCATAATCTCTTTGATTCTTCTCTGGGCTCTCTTCTCTTAGAGGAGCTTTTCCTTGAGTGAGTTGCTGCCCTTGATTTACAGGCTTTCTGCTCTAGAATTTATCGGAGACCATTGCATATACATTTGATGCTTCCCCCGGCGAAAAGCCAATGATTCATTGCTCTTGCAGTCGGGGCTAGAAGCATACCTTTGATCCCCCTTTTTCCATTGCTCTGTTGAGTCATCTACCCAGGATTTCGGCAATCATTATGTATAGGTAGGGGGATTCCTCTGCTACTTTTGAAAGCTTCCTGGTCTGCCATTGACCATTGCTGCAATCCAAGACTTTGAAATGCGGGGCTATGATGAAGAATATATATATATATATAATCATTTCATTTCGCCTTGATAATGCGCTGTCCATGTCAAGTTTGACTATCATCTGTCTTCTTTTCCCTCGTTTGGCTTCTTGGACACAACATATGTTCTCTGCTTCTGTCCTTGATGAAAGCTCCCTTGCGCCTTCCTGGCTGTGAATGAAGTTCTTTCTCCCCGCTATGACCTTTGTTGCTGTGGAAGGTCTGAATCTCTCTAACAACTCAGGACCTTTGGGATCAGGGAGATAAATGATGAGTTTACTGACCCCGCGCCCCATTTATCCTCAATTCCACTAGATCTCGTTGAAAGTAGTCCCGGAATAGGTTCACTTGAAAGCCGTCCGGGCCTTGGGCTTTATTTGGCTTGCTCTCGAATATAACCTAAGAGTTTCAGTACTCACTGGTTCATCAAGGAATGTCTCATTCCAAGTCAGACCAATCTATTTTCCAGCATCCTTTCTTGGCTTGACTAAATGGAACCTTACTTCTCCTTCACTTTTTTGCTGAAGAAAGAAGGTTGTTGCCTCGCCTCTTTCTCTTTCTTGATCTCGCCTCGTTTGCGGGTTCCCTGGTCATTCTGAATTGAAGCGGAATTTTTACGATTGACAATGCTTAGCAACCTTCTTGAGAAATAGTCTGAGAATCTCTTCTTTTCCTCTTTCTAATGGTTGCTCTAATATACCCTGCTTCCTTCTCACATAGTGAATCTGTTGCATCTTCTTTTTTTATTTGCCTTCTTCTTATTACGTTCTTATATCCACTTCAGTCTTCCTTTCTTTCCTCCCTGTCTTTCTGGAAGCTCCAGGTCCAGGATTTTAGCTTTGCTTTGAGGAAAGTCAATAAACTAGTTCACACTTTCCTTCTCCACTTGCTGCTTCCTGGTTCATCACACCCTGGATTCCCAAACCATGTCTGATCGCATCTGAATGGAATGGGTCCCAGCTTTGGCCGTTCTAGGCAGTTCAGTTCTATGGGCCTGTGATCAGAGGCGGATGACAGCCATCTAATTCTGCCCAGGAGCCCTTCACTGACTATAGTGGGTTGGTTTGGCTATTCCCCTATGATCAGACCTCTTTCTGCCCTAAAAAGAAGGTCAGGCAACATGAAGGCCTTTCTCCTACCCGCCTGTCTTTTCTAACATAGCGCTGAACTTCTCCATGTGACTTATTTTTTTATTGTGCCCGCCTATGCTTTCAGAATAAAAAGTGTGATGAAGAATATTGACTCCTTGGTTTTCCATTTCTTTCACTATTGAATCAATGAAGGCCTTTCTCCTACCAGGGGTCGGGGGTCCCCTGATGTTTAGGATTCATCATCTGCTTCCTGCATGTCGGGGATGTACTTTTGTGCCACCACTCTCCTCGGTCGATATTATCCAGGTTAATGAAAGTTGTTTCTACCGTTCGTAATGTGAAATTGGGGAAGAAACTTTTCGCAAACTTCCCTCCTCTAGTCTGCATTCCTTAAGGCAAATAATATTATAAAGATCTTGTTTTATCTTTTTGCAAAGAGTTTACCATTTGTTTGGGGTCGCTGTCCAGGCCCCAACCATTCCATGATAGAATTAGCATTTGGCCCCTCTTCAACTTTTTCTTTTTTCTGGTCACTACTGTGAAATCCTGTAGCGCCGGTCCCTACGGACCAGAAAGCTGTTCATTTTCTTCGCCAGGTGGCTAACATTCTGAATATTTAAGTATGGTTATGGGAGTCAGGGTCGTCTCCTCGGCTGCTACCTTCCCCAAGGCCGGGATTGCGTCTGTTCGGGCTTGGGCGGTTTGTCTCCTTTCTTTCTATTCAAGGGGCTTTCTTTCTGATTCCCACTCCTTGCTGCAAGAAAGAACCTTCCTTCGGATCTTTGGGCGGTGTTTGGACTTCGGATAGCCCCTCTCTTGCTCGCGGGGCAATAACAATAGCCGGCAGTGTCTGCTCATCTGAAGGTCCCTCTTTTGCTCGCTTGGTCT